ATCTCCGCCTTTTTCAAAATATCCTGAACAGTTTCTGTAGGTTGAGCACCCTTTTCAAGGAAATATAGAATAGCAGGAACATTTAAATAAGTTTGATTCTTTATTGGATCATAAAAACCCACTTTCCGAAGATCTCTTCCTTCTCTTCGGGATCGAACATCAATTGCAACGATTCGATAGACGGCTCATTGGGATAGATGTAGATGAATAATACCCCCCCTAGAAACGTATAGGAAGTTTTCTCCTCGTACGGCTCGAGAAAAAATGATTTAAAGTTTTATTTATGTTTATGTATAGAATTACAACGGCAAATGGATATATAAAATGATTAAATCAATATGATTAAGTTCTTTTTTCTTCTTCCTTCCTGAAAAAGAAAAAAACCATTCGTACTCATAACTCAAATTGGATAACTCTCAAATAGCTCAAAGGAAAATCTTTAGGCATTTCTTTTATTGAGTGGTCTTTAAACCCCTTCCTTTTTTCATTTGTTTCATTTCATTTTTTTTGATTTGTTTTTATTATGGTTCAGTTATTGAGACAATTGAAAGGGTGTTTCCTTGTTCTGGGATCCTTTATCTTTTTTTTTTGTTTTAAATCATTGGGTTTAGACATAACTTCGGTGATTCTTAATCCTCTCAAAATGGCAGCAACATACCCCTTTTGTGATTTTCTTTCTATCAAAGAATCATACAAACGGTTGATTCCTACGCGATACACTTTGTATCGAAAGAGTTTTATGAATTCCAAGAAATTTTCCTTTTGGGTTAGAAACTTGGAACCTTTTCGATTTCTATATCGAAGATATATTTACGAAGTTGTTCCAATTTATTGATTGGCATTAACCCTAGATCTTTGCACTTGAGAAATGAATCAATATTTTCTACTCGAGCTCCATCATGAACTATTTACATTACAACCCAACAAAAAAAGACAGGGTATAGTGGAACAGAACAAACGATGTCGAGCCAAGAGCACCTCCATTCCTATATAAAATGGTGGACGTAAGAATCCACAACGGATCATGTCTTTCAAGTCGCACGTTGCTTTCTACCACATCGTTTCAAACGAAGTTTTACCATAACATTTCTCTAATTTGGAGCCGGTATGGAATTGATTCTATTATGGAATCATGAATAATCATTGGTTCATCCGTTACATAGTAATCTATATTTTTTTCTTCTATATAGATAGAATAGATAGATATTTTTATGAAAAAGTTTTAGCAAGAATTAAACTTAACCCCCTATCTCCATGCTTGATTAATAATAATTAAAAATATTAGAGATTAATAAAGAAATATTCTATTAAAAAAATAGAAATATCATAAAAAAAAAAAAAAAAAAATAAGACGAATAAACGAGTTCTTTTTGAATATCTACATCTTCCTTTGACATTCTTATTTTTTATTTGAATATTATTTCAATAAAATTTTACAGTACGAACCGCGTTTGATCATCATAAAAGAGAAAGATTTCTATTTCTTTTGGAATTGAATAATCATCAATGGGTTAAATTAAAGCAGATAGATCGAAGAATAAAAAAACTGATGTAAAGGAAGATTTAAGTCATTATTCTTTCATTCTGATTTTATCAATTAGATGAAAGAATAGGATAGTGGGTTTTCCTATCTATCAGATAGAATGAGCAACATTCACTCTTATAAACATTCTATGTTAAATATTTCAATTTGAAAATGGAAAAGATCCCCATTTTTTCACAAAAAAAACGATTGTCACTGAAATAGAGCGATAACAATATATACATATAAGCTATGCATTTCCTCATTATATATAATATATATTAATATATATAATATAATATATTAATATATATTATATATTTTCGTATTTTATTTGATGTGAGATTCAGTAATCTTTCTATAATCAAAAAGTAAAATGAATAAAATGGATGAAGCACCCCTGTCTCAATCTTTACATAGATTTACAATTATTCATTAGAGCCAAAGATGAACTATTGAAAAATAAAGTTCAAATAAAATACATCGATTACATATGTAATTTGATTGTTTATTAATAAGATTCGGACAGACGTAGATATTGAACTTAATACCTTCCGCTGCTCATTAACTTTTACCTACTTCCCGAATTCGATAGGAATGATAAATCATAAATCAAATAAAGGTCCTTTTTTTTCGAGACGCTGACTATCTTGTCTAGGTATAAAGCCAAACAAGTATAGATTAAATCCTTGCCCCCCCTTTTTATTTTTTATTTTACCCTAGAGTCTTAGAGATTTAATCCCCTTAATTGAATTCAATTATAGCATCAAAAACCCCCTCTTGGTTAGAAAATAAGAGATACACAGAGAATTAATAATTGAACTACTTCATTTAAAGAATAGGGAATAAGAGATAGGAAATAGAATATAGGTTCTTTCGAATTTCGATACATTTTACATCGTTGAGAATTCAATACGGAACGTAAGTTTTTTCTAAATAACTAACTTCTTTCAATATGAATATGAAAAGAATAAACAT